ACGATCTATATAACTAAGGTCAGTATATGAATCTGCTGCGTCTTTTATCTCAGGTGTTGGATCACCTACTCACTACTGCGCTGCGACAAGGACTGGAACTGCCTCCGCGTTTGGACCTTTGATTAATTAACATCTCTTTTGTTTATTGACCTCCTATTTCTTTGTTTTTAATCCTAATCCACAGGAGGTTAAATTCATACTTTAGACTGCTGTTCAATTATTTCAGTGTCATTCTCGATCTAACAAGAATGGAATCACGCTCTGTAGGATTTGAACCTACGACATCGGGTTTTGGAGACCCGCGTTCTACCGAACTGAACTAAGAGCGCTTTATTTTCATAAATAATTTTTTGTGACCCCAATACATCTTGCATGCATAATATCATTTTTATTTTATTAATAATAAATAAGCCCTTGGCATAGAAGCTGTGAAAGAATAGGCTGCTGGAGGAAGAACCGCCCCAAAGCGGGAGAGAAGCGGAACGGGCAAGTCAGCCAGAGCAGCTTTGAGGGAAGCCAGCTCCTCATCTGACTTTGTTTGAAGGTCGGTGTCGAGGAATGGCATGGTCTCCGGGAGAAAGAAAGCCAAAGGAGCGAAAAGCACACCATCCTAGGTAAGCAGCATCTTTGAAGCGGCATCTCACTCAATATACGCAATTCTCAGATCTGTCTTTTCCGGCCGATTCCGTGCCACTCTACTTTGGACCCTCTTGCAGGAGCTCGGACTGAGTCTAGTTTAGGTCCATCCGAGGGTTTGCCTTTTCCTTCTGCACTTCTTCACTTTTCTGCTTTTTGGATGGGTGCTCTCCCCCGAGTGAAGGCATAAGCCGTAGCCGTAGACAGTCACTAGCACTAGTTTGATCGCTATGCCATTCTCGGCAACGATGTGGTGATAGCTGATCGACGAGTTGCTTCGGTCTACCTTGTTGAATCATCTACATTGATTGAGGACTCGATGTCAGAATGCATTCTTCGATACCCTGTTGTAGAAGTTTTCATCTAGTTCCTGTAGCTAGTCGTAGATGCATATTATAGCTGCTATCGGATCAGAGGTTCGGGGGATTTTGAACTATATTATTTTAAAATATATATAAATTTAATTCCTGTTGGATCTCTTGCTTTCAAGTTCTCTTAGTTTCTATGTAACTCAATCAGGACGTAGATGTAGATACGGATAGGGGTAAACCGGGTAACCAATCCCGGTGGCTGGATGACTCCTTCACCCTTAGATCGCAAGACTAAGGCCAACGAGGCGGAACCTCGGTGGCGTGATAGGCTGGTTCTCACCAGGGTCAGTCCTATCACAAAATTATAGTTTATAACCTCACTCTGCTTGGTAAGGCAGAGCCCTATGTTAGTCAAATAGGCACCCCCCGGTTTCTTAGTGAAACTCATCAAGGTGAGGTTTGGTGGGCTAGCTTATAGCTATTCTATCACTCAGGGATCCAGAATGGAGCAAGCAACTGGGGGTGACGCGGAAGCCACCCGGGTGGGGTAAGATATGATATCAAGCGGCCTCATGCAGGTAACCAAACCAGCGTAGGAAGCTTATCTATTTAGATAATAGGCTTCCATCTGGAAAATAGGATATCTATAGTTAGACTCATCCAATGGTGGAAGATCTTCGGCTACTAAAGTCAATGTGTAATAAGTTGATTTTAGTAGTCACTGATGGTCTAACCTAACCAAGGAGCTCTGTATCGGAGCATACCTCTTTGCCAAGCAGGTAGTTTGAATCGCCGGTCAGGCGCTCTGTTTACTGCTTTATATCTGAAGCAGTGCGCAGTAACACTTCAACAGGCGTACGGTGGGATTACCCCGTATGATATTCATACTAAACTATCTGTACCCGTATCACTCACTAGATCAGGTTACCCTAGGATCATACCATCCTTTCATAGACAACAAATCTATATATAAAAGGGATGAGAAAGCTGATATGCTAGTTAAACTCTACTTATCGTTCTTTAGTTTATCTAGAGCGATTAAGTTAGCAAAACGGATTTCTCCGTCTTTGTTTGCTAGCATAACTGATCCTATGTCTGACGTTCACAAATTTTAAGAAGTCAGAGATTGGCTACGAGGGTTAATACGTAAACTAGCCAATCGGTACCTATATCAAGCCCTCTCACGCCCGCCCCCTTTACCAGGGAATCTCGTGGGAACCGACTTGGAAGGCTCTGCCAACGGATCGTAAGCGACCTGGTCAGTCTCGCCGTGAAAGAGGCATATTTGCCAATTTTACATCACAGTGACTCTGGTTCGCTATGCTCCGTTTATCGATGTTAACCCTGCATTAGCATTAGGAATGACGCAGAAGCTTACATCGAAAGGATCAGCAGCCTTTTTTATGGTCATCCATTACCACCTCGTGATGAATGGGATGATTGGCTATCCAATATATCAGCCAATAGTTCTGTTACAATTCAAAAATGTATTCTGATGGAGTTTGACAGTACTGGTGACTTATTTTGCTATCCTGGCGGGTTGGTTCTCGCATTCAGTTGAGTCTGGTGCGGGCAAGAGGAGGGTGTTTGCCATAGGAAACTATGTCAATCAGAGGCTTCTCCGACCTCTCCCCGAAATGAGGCTATTTTCCTTCTCTACGACCACAGACTGAAGTTAGAAGATCCACCGGAGATAGTCCTTTCTTTGACCTACCTTGACTTTAGTGGGTCTACGAATCCGCGGAGGGACAAGTCTGCTAGTGACCAAGCATCGAGTCAAGATAGGAGCAACCCCCCATTCAAACCAACCTATAAAACAAGTTTTCACTAGGTTTTATCTGGAAGGCGGGAAGAGCTCGGAGCATTTGGGCGGGAAGCCCTACAGTAATGGGATCCATTACTTGACTTGTGAAGCCCTGTGCTCGAAGCAAAATAAGATTACTTGCACAAAGAAAGTGACCAAAGATATATTAAAAACTTAGAAAGAAAAAGGCGCAGAACGTTGCAGGAGTTCCTGGAAGTCAGTCAACTCTTGCCGATAGTCGGGCAATCCATCCTTCGTCTCGGGCACAAAATAGGAACTCTTGTACTGGAAAAGAGAAGGACGCAATGCCTTTCTTTTACTTACCCTTTTTCTTCTCTTATGTATGATATTTATAGTGACCCAGTAATGCCCCATCAAAGAGCCTATTCGTCGTAAGCCCTTTTCACCCTCACAGCTGATTCGACGGGATGCGGATTCTCGAACAAGAACACATGTAGCTCCTTCTCAAAGACCGGATTCTCAAGCAGGGGTTTTGAAGCTTCTTCTATCATTCTCGGTATCAACAAATTACCTCCTCGTATTACGTATTAGAAAAAAAGGTAACCAGATCTCCTCACTGGAGTTCTTTGCATTGGGCTCGCTCGGTTCGTCTGTTCATTGTAGGAAAGCGTTTATGGAGCAGGAACCTATTTTTAGATAGAGGTCAGCCCGCTTTCTTTCTCTGATCCCCAATATGAGTGAGACCAAGATGGCTGACTGGAGTGCCACAAATCAGCTGGTCATGTCATGGCTTCTAAATGAAATTTTTCCTAAAATTTCTACCAGTCTTATATTTAAGACATCGGCTAAACAGGTATGGTCTAGAGGAGCTATAATCCTTAAAGGCTATTCCTGACCGATTCCCTTTCGTCTCTGCTAAGATGGACGAGAAGAAGGATAAGAATTTGTTTACCCGGTTGGACTCGGAATCTTCTTCTTCGAATTAGCCTCAAAGGCAGGGTCTTCTGAGCTCGTCTATTGTGTTTTTTACATGGATAAGCCTCTTCTCTTATGGGCTGGCCGTCCTTCTGTTTCGATGAATGGATTGACCATGAGCTTACAGTGCCTTGTAGAAAGCATAGCCTCATTGTTCACTCACCGAAGATTATTCTCTTCACATAGATCTCGGGATACGAGACCTACGAACTAAGCAGCCTTGAAAGTTGAAAGAAAGGAGTAGTGAAATGAAAGAAGAAGGGAATTCGTTATTGGATAGTCCCATCCCAATCCAATACGAAAACGAGTAATGAGCCCCTTTATGTTGTGGGCAGCAGAGATTAGATTCTTATTCTTCTCTTTGCTTTGGTACCAGCCTTGATATCTCAATCTTGCAAGGCACGACAGGCATCGGAACGAACTCCGCGGAGAGCCACTCTTTGGTCCAATAAAGAGACAGATCAGCATCCATAGAATCTATCTAGAAAGAGGCAGTCTGCCGCATCAAGAAGAAGCGCACATCTTTTTTTCGAGAATCTATCCCCTTTCTTACCGGAAGTTACATTTTAGAATATCTCCATTAAAGGAAGATTGGAGGGGATCTTTACCTAAAGGTGCGTCTGCATTTCTTGCTAGTTCTTCTCCCAGTCTCGGACTCAGCCTTTTAGCCGATTCGCACCTTTACTCTCTGTCTCAATCGAGCCGGTCAGATCAATAGAGAAGTCAGGCACTCGATAGACTTAAAGGAAGGTTCCGCCCGTAAATTGATTGATCAATGTTACCGGGAAGCAGCAACAGAGACAGATTGAGTGCTAAAGCTTCTGTCCCGTAACGGTTGATCCGTCGGATTTTCGCCTTCAATGACCTATTGTAGTGTAGGAGGTGGCCTTCCCAAGGCCAGAGGACTGGTGACAACAGTACCATAACGGTTTTTATTTTAAAGCAACACAGGTTACCGCGCGAGGTCGTGGTAGAAAGAATCTTGGCCGTGGTCGTAGTTCATTGGTGATTGTCAACGAGGGGAGTGGATGTTTTTCAGGTAAGCCATACTTCCAAGGTGAGCCGTAAGGCGAACTATTAGAGTGGGTAAGCGCCTCTACTTTTCTTATAGTGGGTAGAGGGTTTCTGAGCTAACTGGCCATGTTGGTACCACCACAATTGTAGTAATTATTTCATTGATTGATCGACCAGTGGGATATTCTCTTACGTACAGAATTAACGGGCTTAACGAAGCTCTTCGATGCGCTTCGCGTCTCTGTTTGTTCGTCCCAGTCTCTGTTCGGGTCTCTCCTTCAGCATGGCTCTCTCTTAGAGCCTTGTACCTTTATTGAGATTTTTTTTAGGATGGGTGTAGCTTTCTTTCATGTAGGAATTTATCCCGCTGTAATATATAGGAGTTCTCCCGGCTTTATTTATGATAGTTGTGTTCTTTCTATTCCTTCCAGCCGAGGGAGAAGAAGGGTAAAAGAATGAAAGGTAAGCATGTCGTGTCGACGCACGCGAAAGGCTATCAATGTACAAGTCCACTTCGATAGCCAAGCAATGAGGGAGTCTGAAGAGACTTCCAGTTCGCTGGACTTAGTTTTAGATACTCCAAGCCTCGTTATGTTAATTCTTTTCTGTAACGGATTTCGATATTTAATGTACAGGTCGGTTGGGAACCTAATAAGACAAGCCAAGCGCTTAGCTTAGTTCGGCCGTTTACAAATTATAATACCGAAACTGAGAATTCCATAAGCCCTAAGACAGATGCCACTAAACAAGTAAAGGACAACAGACAGTATTCGTGGATCGGGAAGACCAACTCTCATTCAAGGAAGCGGACCGTTGACGACAGCAGGCCGGGAAGGAATAGAAAGCGGGGATAAGGTCTCAGTGTAGTCGATGTCCTCTTTCAGAGTGAACCCCTTGGCGACAAGCCTGGCCTTCTATCTCTCAATCTTGCCTTTTGATTCCCTATTGGTCTTATCAATTTACACCCTACGGGCTTTAGGCTTGGCTCATTTTCTTTCTCTGGGTTGGTTTCAGAGTGAGTGGGTTAAGGAGCCTTTTTCCGCCTTTCGTCTTTCCAGTCAAGCAGTGGTTCCCCTCTCATGAATCTACTCGACCATTCCGGAATGAGTGAGCTTTTGTATCCGTATTGAAGAATCCGGTTATCGACTCGGCAGCTATTGAATCTAAGCCAATTGAATCAGCAACCGCTGGTACAGTAAGCGGTGTTCAAATAGCGGATCTTCTCCGCTGCTAGCTCTTCTTCTTACTAGGTTATGCTTCCTCATAGTTCTCTTTAACATGATTCTCTCATACGCACTCCTATTAAAGGAGTTAGGAAGCGATCTGAGTAGTTCTGGTAGCGCCCTGGTAGCCGCGCTTGTCTGGTATCGAATGAGCTCAAGTAGTTGAGTAGCTAAAGGCGTTGCCTTAGAGGAATGAATGTCCTATCTTCGGGTAGCTTCCTACAGACTTCTTCCCTTATTTATGGAAGTGTGAAATAAGAACAGAGGGTATTGACTTATTAGCAGCTCAAGCTCCATTTCAAAGGTGAGGAGTTAACCTTCTTTCTGGCTGATTCAATATCACCGGAGTCTGCTCAGGGTTCCAAACCAGCAGCGAAGTATCTTTTCTACGATACACTGGAATCGGGTCGCGGGAAGAAAGCCTACCGACGGGTATGAAATACAGGGATTCGGCATTCAAGAACTCCCTCCCAGCCATCCTATCTTGTGTAAAAATAGCTTTCAGGCCAGTACTCTTTCTCTCCTGGAAGCGAAGGCAGGAGCAAAGCCTATTGATTCACCTGTTTGCTAACCTACTTGTCGGCTACCCGCACTCTGTAACCAGAATAGGGCTCTGGAGTTCATACCACCCGGCGGTTCATCATAAGTCTGGAAGGCGGCGCCTAAACTAGTCGGACTTGCTTGAATCGATACGCTTACCGGACTTCTCTGTCTATTCAATTGATTTTGTTGCAGACTCTTCCCCCGGCCCAGGCATTGTCTTAGCTCTTCACCCAACACATATGATAGATACGGATGGGGGAACGTATGCCCTACTAGATGATGCCTTTATAAGGTACCTTCGAGACCTTAAATTACTGCCTGCCCTACGAGAATGATTTACCTTTCTTTCCTAACAGAATGACTCCCTCCTACTCCTACCTTGCTTAACAAAGGCTTTCTCATGCTTTGAATGCCGGCCTATTTAGGGAGGGGTCCACGGCCGTCTAAATCGACAGAGACCTGTACCTCATTCTCAGCACGCACCCCTTACAGTCTCGGGCTATTTCGCCCTTAGCTCGGCGTTCATCTTTCCGGTCTAGCTCAACGACGGACGAGCTCTTTAGATGTTCAGTCTGTTCGGACGGATATGACGTTGCATGTCATCATCATGGGAACCTCATCATCGCTGGTATCCTCGGGTCCCGACAGATATCCGTCTGCAGGCTTAGAGCTTTGCCACCAATGAATTCATTATCATACTATAATTATAATAGCTTCATTGGTTTTGCTTTGGACTCTGCTCTCACTAACGTCGTAGAAAGCCATTCTTCAAGCGACCAAGCAATCTGTTTCAATGTACTCTATCCGTACCCCGATACCTATTGAGGAGCAAATCCCAGCACTCTCGTAGTAAATTATCCTTTCCTCCTCTTCCTGCTGAACCAATGAGCTCCAATCGGGCGCCTTTACTTTCTCTAAATATAACGACCATCTCACCGGAAAGTAACTCGCTACCTTAACTAAAGGCATGCCTTTACTCCAACAGCAGGACTCTTGCTTTCTAAAGACTTGAGCAGAGATCTTATAGTTGAAGAAAAGACCACCAGTAGTTTGCCACATTTGCTGATGAAAGAACAGCAAGAACGGGTTTTTGAAAGACAAATGCAAAATGCAAAGAAAGCAGAAGATGCGGCTTAGCCAGCTTGCTCTAGTCCCGTACGATAAGGATGAGAAAAGGCCCACTACGAGAGGAGAGAGTGATTCAGCTGCTAACAAGCGCAGGTTTTTCATGAAATGAATGGTTATTCGGGAAACGTCTGTTGATGAGGAGGTGTTACATAGTATCAAAAAGGAAACCAGGGCTCCGTTCGAAGAGACGAAGTTTGGTCCTTCTCCCTCACATGCTCCTTCCCATGAGCAACTCGGTTGGCTTCGTGAACGAGAACGCTGATCACCCTCACGCGGGAAGATTAACATTTAAAGGGCTGAAAGGGTAGCGACGGGATGTAGATCTTGATTTTTGAGGTAGCGTACTGTAGTTATAATGCCTTCGACACGGTTGAGGCTTCTACTTTTCTTCGGTCCCAGCCCAACAATCAAGCCAAGCGTAACGACCGCAGAAGGTACGGCCGAAGAATTAATCTCCAAGTCAACAGCATGTCGGGCAGGTCAAAGGTGATCCTAAAATCCGGGGAGAATCGATAGGAACCTAAGCGAGCGAGGCCGAAAAATTGATATTACGCAATCCTTACTGTCCATCTTTATCCACCAACCCCCGGCCCCCCAATAGAATAGAGGATATTTAATGCCTCGTGAAAGTAATTACTGGCAAAGCCATACTCCGTAATATCAGAATAAATATCATATAACGTAGATCCGCCGGATCCCCAATGAATGACCTGCTCGACTATTTTTGAATATGTCCAGTTTTCCGGCAGGGAAAATTATGTGTTACCGTCAGTTTTTTAACACTTTCGGTGACAGCATTCAAAAGTGTATCAAAAGCGTTTTGCTCCAGGGGATCGTAGTTAAAATTCGTATGGGGAGCGGGGGAGGGTTAGATTAGAGGGAGGGGGACTGCGAACGCCCGTCCCATGAAGCGCCAGGGAACCGTGCATTCCTCCCGGGCTGGGCTCAGGGACTGCAATCAGCCGCTTCCCCAGTAGTCGTCAGCTCGTTCTTGACAGATCCGATCGGGTGTTCATAATCTGGAGTAAAAGGATTCGAACCTTTGCATGCCGGTACCAAAAACCGATGCCTTACCACTTGGCTATACTCCATACGGCTTTTGGACGGTAGAACGAACGGGGAGAGGGGGAAGGGAGAAGCAGGGCTCGAAGAACGAGCCGTGCAAGAACGCGGGGATATAGCAAGTAAGCAGCAAGTTCTCCCTTCACGGACCGACTACAACAAGCTCGCGACTCTAATAGAAACAGACGGTAAGCTCTCTGCTCTATTTGCTTGCAAAGCGTTTACCTATCAAAGTTGGCGAACGCTTCTGTAACCTTAGACTCGTTACGCTTAACGCCCACTTACTTAAAGACTCGTTGGCTCCGCGTCCACCGAAAGTCGGTAACCTTCGTCAGCATTTGGTACTCTCTCGATAGCTTCAATAGTTCACTGAAAGCCTTTGGTGTAATGAACCGCAAGCCCTTCAGAAAGACATAATCAAAAGGCTTGGCTTGGTTGCGGGAACCGACGGTAACGAAGGTTACCGGGCCGATGCGGCCGGTTACCGGGAACCGCAAGGTTGCAAGGTTCCCGGGAAACGACCTTCCCTTTGTTTGTAAAGTAGGCCTTTTGATAACTAATTAGAGTTGACATGAAATGGATCACGGAAGAAGACGTATCTGATGAATGATTCAATCCCCTCTCACCCACACGGGTTCTTCTATGGAAGGGGTTCCCCTTATTCTATGTGAGGTGGGGCGTACGTAAGAGCGGAACCTAGATAGAACGCGGAGCGCCGGCCGCCGATACAGTGACCATGCTTACCAGCTCTGACCATTGCCGCCTATAGATATAGATGGAAGGTAGCTTGCTTCTCTTCTCCTAGGCGGCTCCCTGCACATGTTATTCGCGAAGAAAAGGCAGCGAGCGGTTCTTCGCTTAGTAGAGCTACCGGCCGCCGGTTACTTTCTGAGGGGCTCCGCTGGAGAAAAAGAAGGTCCCCCTTACTCTTCTCTCTTAAAGCTTTATAAAGCTCGGCGGGCGAGAAAGGGTTGGTTAAGAACTATTGACTGTAAACCATAGCAGTTACAGTCACTCAATTGAAATGTTTGCCTTTGGAATGAAGATGGATGAGCAGAGGTTTGAAGCCGCTCGACCCAAACAAGCAAGCAACGGCGTTCGAGCCCCTATCAGAGAAAGCCTTGGTAAAGCGCGCTAGCGCGCTTGACTTGGAGGTCCTCTTGCTGGGAGAGGAAAGCCTGGAACTGATTAAATTCGGGGGAAACATGGAATCGGTCACTATACTGGGGGGGCGAGACATGACCGCGACTTAAGATTCAAGTACCGTTGAAAAGACTAAAGGAACGGGGGGAATTACTACCTGTAATAAAGCACAGGCTAATACGAGCCGACCAGAAGATTACCAGATCCTGGACACAATCTTCCTAGAGATGGAGAGCCCCTTGCCCCGCCTTTTCTAGCCTCTCCATCTTGCTTACCTAGCTCTTGTCTTAGTTACTCTTCTTCTTTTCTATTTTCTAGGTTTTTTTCTGAGTGTTAAAACAGTAGATTTTTCATTTGCCAATGAATTGGCCCCGATTCGATCAATAATGGGATTCTTGGCTAGAAGAAAGGTTCTGTGACATGGACGCCCAACAAAACTCGGTCGGTCGGTTGGCCTACCTAACAGATGATAAGATTCTCGATCGATTTGATCGAATTTTGAAAAGTCTTTCTCATTATTCAGAACAGTGGAGCTTTCGATCAAGACGTTCTCGCCTCCCCCGTTTGGGCTCTCGCTCGAATCGGAACCTTTATGCGTTGGTAGGCTTTCGACTCAATCGAATAGCCGGGCGCCAATAAAAGAAAAAGTTTTCGCACGGGCTCATCATCTGATGCAGAACTTATTTCATAACCACCATCCATCACCAATCACATTCCACATCCCACTTCAAACTTATCGATTCCTCGGGTAGCCTCCTCTAGAAAGGCATTCCAGCCAGCTTCAGAGGCAGGTGAGCCGGGTCAGGAAGGACTTTGACTGCTGGGATGGGGTCGGATCCTACTCGAAGCACTCCACCACGAATAAGAATCTTCGGGTTGGATAGGCAGTAGAGATAGGAACTCCTATCTGTAGGGCGGCTTTCAAGACAGAGATGCACTACTCCATCTGGCTTGAAGACCTCGTGGGGAAAGATAAGAATCCCTTTTTTAAAGGTAAGGACTGAAGGGAATAAAAAATAAATAGAAAAAATCCCTTACCGGCCGACGGGACTCTACGTCTGGGTCTTATTCCATCTTAAACTCGGATTAGGAAGAGTGCCCTTGAACTACAGATCAATCATAATATAATAAACAATAAAAAAAAGAAATGGATTCTCCTGACTCTAACAAGTAAGCAAGTAAACTACCTTTAGGCGAGAAAAAGAAAAAAAGGCAAGGGGGAGATAGGGAAGAGGAGATTAAGGATAGTCACTCCGCTCCATAGATAGTGAACACAGATTCTTGTTTCATTTTCCATTCCTTTCGGGTCGAAAACGCGGGCTGCTGGTGGGGCTGTGCCCATTCTTTCTCCCTCTTCTTCCGCTTGACAACCGGAATAAGGAACCTTAGAATTAACCCTACCTGTCGATGAAAAAATAGGATTTGAGAGGAGTGAAGCTGCTTGACCTAATAGGGCAAGGAGTGAGAGCTAGCGGATCAGAAAGATTTTTATGGAATGTCCTACTCTACTCCTGCCCGAGCTTTCCGATCAACCAATCCCCTCTTATTTTAGGGACATCTCTTTGTTAGGTAGGGCCAGGGATCACTAATTAGTCGAATGAGCCCATCCCTCAGGCCTATCATTTATTGGTCGATCCGGCTCGGCTGGCGGCTCCTGCATCTCCATGGGGCCCCTACAAGTTGCTAGGAGTCCCTCTAGTCGAATCAATAATCAATAGAAGTTGACTGACCTGGCTCTTCGACGATCTACTGTTCCCTCTTAGTTGCAGATGCCCATGCTTTGATTCGAAAGCCCTAGCCAGTGATGAATCCCCAGTAAGATCGGAGTCTTTCATTCCTCCTCCCTTCAGTCCAGTTTGAACCCGTCCCAGCAACGAAGACCTTCCTACTTACTGCAAGGTGAGGCTCTGCCCTTCCCCTAGAATCCACTCCGGGTCGGAGGAGCAGCTAGTCCAACTTCTTGAGCAGCCGAGATATTGAACAACGAACGAGCAAGCTACCTTGCCTCACCCTGAGATGAGAGGGAAGGTCGATTTGACTCGAATCCTGGACCTGATCTTTAATCCTACACCGGTTAATGATGCGATGGGATAAGTTTTTTTTTCATCAATGCTGGCCCAGTCGAGGCTCGTCCATGCCCAATCCCAATGGACAAACCTCTGATCTGCCCGCCCCTAGCTCTATAATCCACCCGTCTTCCCCAGTCCCTGAAAGCCCTCCTATCCTTGGCCTAGCCCTCTTTCTCAACTCGAGTCTGAAGTTCAGCGGCTTTCATCATTGACGAAGACCTGCGCTAATAAGACAAAGAAGTGGGGAGTCTATGCCTTTTCATAAAACGAAAAGCTTTCAGTCCTTGAATGAATCAGTAACAACGAATTCGTGGAATGAGGGATCAAGAAACGGATAGGGAGGGGAATGGCCTTTCCATTATTGGTGGACCTTCCCTTGAATTGAACCGGTCACGGAGCTCTCCATTGAGTTGTTTAGGTTATGGAATTCCATCTCTAGTTGGGGGTTTCAGTTCGAAGGTTCTCAAATGTGGTGCGGGTTCATCTCTCTCGACCAGTTCAGGTTCAAGGGAAGGGTGATCGAGGGGACCCAGACTTTAGATCTCTTTCTTCTCTATTCTATGGCGGGAGGTTTCTTTCGTATCAAGAGTGTGTTGGGGAGGCCAGGGAAAGACGGATTGGATCGAGAGGCGATGCCTACTCTACTCGTTACCACTAAACGACGAAGCCAAGAGCGGAAGGAGGGACTTGAACCCTCAACCTCAGCCTTGGCAAGGCTATGCTCTACCATTAAGCTATTTCCGCCAGCTACGGTAGTGGCGAAGCACTACTGAGCAATTAACGTATCACTTGATACGGACGACTTCTGTTTTTCCGCCGGACCACACTCTTAACCTCCGATCGAGATACGAGCACGAGTAGGTAGGCGGCTAGGGGGGGAGGGGCGGCTGCCTTTTCAATAAATCTCCGGCCGCTCAGTGCCGCTATTGGTGCGAGTTGTAAGGAAGGAGTCTTGGTCTCGAGTCGAGCTGGGGCGTCATTTCATTCTCGTAACGGGAGTGAGTGCACCGCAAGATCAGACAAGTGACTCCCTCGCAGCGGTGGCATCTGTCTTTTAAGTTCAGTCATTTCCTAAGACGGCTCCTCTTATTATACGATAATCCAAGCAGATCCGGGAGCTTAAACATGAGTGTTTGTCTCTTTTTCAACTTCAACAGGAATGCATCAACAAAACAGCCCTTCCATATAGATCGTCGTGGCATGAACTTTGTCAAAAAAATTAATTTATAGCTAACTCCTCTTCCTATTGATCTTGATTAGTTCTTGTTGAGAGTTATCTTTTCTTTCTAGACCGGACCCTTAGACCGTCTCCTGAAAGACCTGCTTATCCCGCATGTGCTTTCGGAGCCCCCCACTCATTCAATCACTTGCTTGTGATTGCTTGCAGCCATTCCCCGAAAAAGGGAGAGACGAGGGAATCGTCCGCTCCCGTTCATGTGACGAATCGAACATCGTTAGGTCCCGAATTCTGCGAACCACCGGACCTAGACCAAGATCTCCATTACGTCGTACGATATATCGATCCGAAGAACTTACTTTCAGTTGTAAGTCATCCATTCTGCTCCTATCTAAAGTGATGCTAGGCTGCTTCACGCAGGTGCGCTTCGCTCGGCCACATGATGAACATGTTTTAAGCTAACTGCATGCATGTCGAGCGCTTAAGCGGAGCTTGTGGTCACTCGTTCCTCGCTTGTTCCAATCCTAGTAAAGAGCTTCAGATCCGATTCTACACTACATACGATATTCCATTCCGGCCCTCACTAGCTCTTCGCTTGGTTGTACAAAGAGCATGCCCGAGGGGGTTACTACGCACTTGCATCACCACCTGAGCTTCGCTACCGCTTCGCCCAGCTCCTACGCCTACCACGAATCTTGAATCATCACGTGGCTGCTAAAGCAAGCTAAGCTTCACACGGCCCTGAGGAAGCCAAAAGACCCTCTCACGGCCGAAGGCTCCGCAACACGTTGGAGAACTTTTAGATCCCGCCCTAAAACGCCCGCCCATTTTCCTAGAGTTCCGAAGTGATCCTCATTCTCACCGCAGCCTTCTTACTTAAGCCGAAAGAAAGCCGGGCAAGAATCGGGTAGTACGAAGGGGAAGCAGAATCGTATCTGGCAGTGGTTCTTCGGATCGATCACAGATTCTCGGCCCCGTCGTTTGGCTTCCACTCCAGTTGACCTCTCTTGTTCTCCCCCCCCCCCTTACACAACCGGGTGGAGGACTCATGTAAACTCTTTCCTGTAGGTCCCCGTTCAGGAAGGCATTTTTAACATATAATTGGAACAGAGGCCAATCTCGATTCGCAGCAATAGAGAGCAGGAGACGAACAGACTTCATCTTGGCTACCGGGGCAAAGGCTTCCTCGTAATCTATCCCATATGTTTGAGTAAAGCCTTGACTAGCCTGACCTTTTCCTCCTTTCTCCCACAAAGCTTCCCTTCACAACCAGTCCCATATCAAATTAGTAGAATTCGAGATGGGGAGAGTCAAAATGATACAAATGCGCATTTCCTCTCTGAATCGAGAGGTATCAGATCGAAGTCACATAAGTAATGTTTTATAAAAAAAGTTATTTCCGGGAGAACAAAGTGGATTTATGAGCAAATTATGGCATGAGAGGACCAATGAGACAGAACACTGTTGGATGCATTCCTTCGCTAGCAGGGCTTCGACCTCATCATGAAAGAGCATATGGTTGGTTGAAGCGCAAGATTGGCAGTATCCTCGAATTCCCGGAAACAAAGCTATCCATTTCGAGCAACTATTAGTGCAAACCACTTGAATACGAATGAGATCCATAATTACACCATTTCATATATAATAGTTTAATGAGAAAAGAAAGAAGAGAAATTTACTCCTCGCCCTGCTCAATTACTACTGGGATAACAGGAATAAGACGCCGGGGGGAATTAGTCACTAGTAGGTTGTACGTATTGCACTTAGTTCTCTCTTGTTACCATCTTAGACTCCGAGTTCTTCTAACTGATTACAAGTATATCTAACCCTAAAAGACCTCGCAACTTGAAGGCTTAGGCACCTTGCTTCAGCTGCTTTCCTTATTTCCTTACTTAACTTGCCTCACTGGCTAGATACCTTCCCAATACTTTACTTGAATGTGAAGGGATAAAAAGTACTTGCTGCTTGAGAGCTTTCCCACTTTCAACTGACGCGTAAACTATCTCCCTCCCCTATAGCGAGCTAAACCATTCCTACTCTACTATAGTCTTTGTTTGTTTGCTGGCACAGGTAGTAGAGGCATTCTCCACTCCATATGTAGAATCTGAAAGTTAAAGGCATCATTGGTAGGCGGACAAGCGAGCATTCCTGTGTGATTGGGGAGAGAATAAGGTGGGCACTGTGAATCGGGCAATTCGAAAAAGGATATCTGTATAATGAGTACCTCTTATGAAACCATACCGCTCCTCTGTTTTCTTCTGGTAAAGGGTCGGAATCAGTCCACGAATGAGTTCCTTCTTAACTAAAAAATATCTCCTAAACCAAGGCATAGTAGCTTGTTTATGTCTGATTAACCTCCAGGCGCTTTTTATGGAAAACTGAGTGATCAGGCATTCATATAACTGTGTCTTATCGCTCACTGTTCAAGGGCCTTATGGCTCTGATACACTCCCCAATTTATTGCTGGTGTTTATTTGCACCTGCAGGGAGGGACCATCTGGAATTAGAAAGTATGTCTGCAACTTTTACATTTTTTTTTGAACACCAGACTCCCCTATGATCTGCTCACCATACATACCTTTCAACTATAGAACCTATAGGCAGCAAAGAGTCATACCAGAGAGATGTATTGGTTCCATTGCCAACATCATGTATAATATATCTTATAGCCAACTCTCTCACCTGTAAAAGTTTCCTAAAAATCCAGCTACCATTATTTGGTTTGTGGTTAAATACACCAACAAAATGCTTATAAAAAAAAGAAGCATTGTATGTAAAATACCTATAATCTATATAAGGACTTTTTGCAGCCAGAACCCAGATATGCTTCAACATAGCAGCTTTATTCCACTCCACCAATGAAGCCCGAAACCACCTTATTTTTTTTAATTTAAAGGGCAGCAAATTTCCAAGCAACATTCCCTTTGTTCTTAACCATATCAGGACCAGACCATAAGAACCCTCTGCAGATCTTCTTGTCTTCAAATCAAAACCTGCACTGGCAGTATGAACACAGTACTCCAGTAAACTTGCATGCTAAAGAGGGCACTCTGAACCAGTTGCCCAGCATATAAGAGGTATTTTCCAGTCCATCTCTGTACTCTAGCTTTGATTCTCTCAATTAGAGGCAAACAATCACTAACTGAGAGCTTTGAAGGACTGGCCCAGGTACTTTATTGGCATTTTACCTTCATTGAATTGAAGCCAATTAGATTTTAAATATTTAACTTTGCAGCATCAGAAAGATCTCCATAGTCGATTTGACTCTTGGATATGCAGTAAGACCAGAAAGATTTGCAAATTCTTTTAAGCATTGATTGACCACAGCAATGGAATCTTCAGCGCCTGAGCAGAAAATTAGTAAATCATCCGCAAAACAAAGATTATTAATCTCATTCTTTCTGCAATTTTGATGATAACTGAAGTTTGGATTAGTTCTGGCTTCCTGCTTGAGTTTCCTTGAAAGATACTCCATTCCTATTACAAAAAAAAAGATAAGGCGCTATAAGCCCTTGTCTTATTCCTCTATCAATTAAAGCAGCAAATCCTTCTCACGAACTAGAGATTTAGCAATCAACTGAGTGGCTTTCGCTCCTTGGTCTATTGTCTATCGACGCCCTTTTTTATTTCTTTTTTGTTACTCAGCAAGGGAACGGAAAGCAATTCAATGGCAACTTGAAGCAGAATGTCCGTCTTTCTTTATGCTATGTAAATTAAATAATCTCTGGCCTCCTGGCAAAGACCCTTCCTCGAAAAATCTTTTATCTATTCTCTTCGACCCCCACTTTTTAGTTAGGGATCGGGTAACCTATTAAGTAAGTTAAGGAAATTCCTCATCTTTCCACATTTTTTTAGAAAACTCTCCTCTAGACTGGAATTTTCCCCTGGCTAAGAGAAAGGGCTTAGAAAGCTATAGAAAAGCCTCTAAAACCCTTTTTCTTATTAGATAAAGGAAAAAGAGAAGACGAAGAAGTCATAGTAGGCTCTAAGAGTACAGCTACTCTTCTTATCTTATTCTCTTAAATGAAAGGGTACTGTATTTAAAAGCAGAGAAAGAGGAGCCTTGTCCTTAGCTCTTAAGGTTGTTATGCAACTGCATCGTCACCCAAAACCTAACTCCAACAGTCAAAAGCAAAAGTTTCACCCGCGACTAAGAGTAAGAGAAGACTTCTCTTCTAACCAACAATACCTAAAGGAAATGAAGGCCTGTTCATCATTAACTTCTAGTTTAAGCCGCAGCATACACGATCACTTTACTTAAATAATCTACCCGGACGAAAGCCACCTGTGTTATGGGAAGATTACCAGGTCAGGCAAGTCCTCAATCAATGAAAGACGAGCGATTATGGATATTGATTGCGCCAAACATTGCTGTAGAGGCTCTTACTAGATAGGGTGGCAGAATAGGAGTCTCACTAGTAGTAGTATTAAGCGGGCAGCGGTAGGGCAAGTTAAACATTCTATCTTTGTCAGGCTTAAGCTAAAGGGCATTAGAGAAAGAAAGTTATTGTTTCCGGGCATATCGATGGGAATAAGAGCAGGCGGTAAGTGAGGTAATTCCTTCCGGTAGTGGATGCTGGTGGATCAGAGTCAAATCGCTCATCATAATAATCCGATTCTCCGACACACGATATGAAATGGAAGTCCTACCAAATATAAAAAGAGCCTTTCATACAACAAAGAAGATTAAAACTCGTCTTCCTGACGGACACTGAAATGCTAACCGGACTGGTTACTACATAGCCCTTTCACCAATAAGCGATTGGCGGATGGTGCTAGACCCGTCAGACTCGCTATCGACTACTCAGAAAGAAAGACTAAAGCAAAAGAATGGATTAAGGTGATACTAAACACTTAGCCGATTCGAAGGCTTCAACCGCTGTTAGGACCGACTACCGGACTGATAGAATGGAATGATAGAGCGAGAAAGGTAGGTGGAAATTAGGACTATGATCTGAAAGCTGCTGCTTTGGCTATGGCTTGCTTGTCAAAGCCGGGCTTCCTCTTTTTTATTTGAGACTATACCTTGAAATTAAGAAGCTAGATCTTTATATTATATAAGGGAAGAAGCTCAGATCAAGATGCCCACTTCTCCTTATAGACTCTTCACAGTCACAAGTAAGTATGAGGGATCCGAGATCTTTTCAAACAACAAGAACGGAACATCAGGACTTTTTCTAGTTATACTTCTCTAGACAAGCTAGGCTCGCCCACCGGTAGGCTAAGAGACTTTCAGAGCTGAATTTAAGATGTTTATTGCTTTCAGCATGCTTTGCTTCAAAACAGAGAAGAGCGGAAACGACTACGAGAGCAGTTACTCTTCTAACTTTAACACCGGAAACGCATTCAGTTACCTTTCCTTTCTAAGAGCTACTTTAATTTATCTTCTTTGCTTCACTGGTAAGGCTCATCGGTCTTCTGGCCAGGCATATAATCGATTCTTTGACCGGCTTTCGAAAAAGCACCTTTGGGCGCTGGCTTTTCACGCTTAATGATAGAGACTAGTCTGATAGAATGATTCTTCTTGCTAGACGCAATTTCTTTTTTAGTAAGACAGAATTCATTCACTCAATTAGAAGCCGCCTCTAAGGATAAAGTCTTTCATCTGCAGGGTAGGCGCTGTGATATCAGGCCTGGGACTACTAAAGTACTTTATTACTTTGTTCTACGTTGAAGATTGGTAGTAATAGTAGTACTGTAAAAGTTCTTTCTCACATAAAAGCTAAATTTTATCGTGTAAGCGAAGACTCTTTCCGCGCCGGAAGAGGCCCCCCTACAGAGGCCAGTGACCCTCTTTCTTCTCTAAAGGAGTAGTAGGTCATGGAGGCTCTGGGCTACTTTTCCCGAAGGAGCTTGTAGCGACATTTGAGAGACGTTCAGAGCTCCCTCTTCTCTTGAACTTCCATAGGAGTCCGCTCGTCGTCATACCGGGCTTAGGAGAGGATGTTAACAGTGACGAGTCTCTCCCGCGTCTGCTCCGGTAGGCGCTGTGATAGCAGGCCTTGAATTTAGGTACGGGAAAAAGTCATGCCTTACTTTCTTCCGGAGGATATAATGTTAAAGGCTTCACATATGATAGAACTCTTAAAGGGAGAGCGTCATTACTTTTCGGATAAGATATCTTTATAGAGGTCAAGTCTCTTGGAGAGATAAAATTTAATTTCTTGACTCTTGTGAGTAAGGGCATTGAGCTTCTTACTCTAATTTTTGCAGAGTTATGAGACTGTCTCCTACCGAATTCTGTCGATGGAAAATCCTCTAGCGTCTAACTCTTCCTCAAGAGTCCTTCAGACTCAGGCAAACTCAAGCCGGAAGAGCCTCTTATATTATAGGCCCTGCAAGACCGCGTCTACCTCCTTCTTAGATAAAGGCATAGAGTAATGGCAAGATCAGCCTAAGGAACTATCCATTGCTCGGCTACAATTGCTCGCGCGGGTCTAGGTCTATTTGCCAGAAAGAGTTCTCAAACATCACAGCACTTCTTCCCCGACGGCTAAAAGTAAGCCGCTAGTTAAACTTAACGCGGGAAGCGCAACTTGGCTTTAGGGAAGCCGGTAGGCTATTCTTTATTCTGGGAGAGACTTTCGATTCCTTCCGCCTCAAGTACGTTCCAGTTTCTGCCCGCAAAGGTCTTTTGTCTGCTAGGACCATCTTCCAAAAGACTAAGAATGAAGCGAGGCAACTAGCCTGTCTCTACCTAGTAAGGCATTGTACGCCACCAAAAAGCACTAACCTTGCAGATAAGAATATCAAACTCGAAAATAAAGTCCTGCTTGCACCGGTCGACTACAAGGCATGGGCCTTGCTGCAGGCGTGGTAATCTTAGCAAGAGGGCTGAACGTCTCCTCATAATCCTGTCCATATTTCATAGTGAACCTCTTTGCCACTAAGCGAGCACCGGGCCTACCTTTGTGGGTCTCTAAACTGTCTGTGGGTATCGCGAGAATACGAATACTTTGTAACCTTGTCTTGGATTTACGCCTACAACCAGATGCCTTTTTTGTGTAATGGAGTAATCATTCTCTTTGAGAAGTTAGTCTATGGCCTTGTAAGGATTAGAGCGTCTTCGGGGATTAGAAGAGCTCAAGGATTAGGCCTCTGTCGCGCAGCTTGTCCACAGAAGTCTCAGTTCAACATCTTAATGAACCAGGCCGTTAAGGATGTTGAGGGGACCCGTGAAGGTTATATTTGAAATGACGACAAATGTGAATTATTTTTGTGTGCGTGGTAACCCGATGGAATGGCATTTTCTAGGAGTTCGAGAATGGGGGCTCTGACAGTTATCTCGAAGTAATACGAATCTGTCAACTTGAAAGGTGGGGCACTAGCCGCCAGAAAGGGGAAGTAAACGCATTTCGAAATCGGCTTATAGAAGGTAAGGGAAGCCCTTCTATATTCAATTCAACCGTAAGGTATAGTATGATGGCACGACTAGTTGCTTATTTCCGTCCGTCTAATCGGCTTGGCCTATCGGCCCTAAAAATCTCATCAAGCTCTCACTCTTTCAGGCTCAACGGTTCAATGTTCGCTAATGTCCGAAAGAATGAGAATACCCCTGTAATTAAAAAGCAGCGTAAAGAGCTGAACTTTCTTCAGTCTCTTCCCCGGCGGGTCCGAGACTTCTATATGAAAACTCTCTTAAAGCTATTGAAATGTACGATCGGGCAGTCAAATAGGCATGTAGTCTTTACTCTGGCTTTACTATATGATATATAGCCCCACTTTCCCGCTTTTCTTTGGCGTTTTTATTCTGGCATTAATTATTTTCGATCCGCCTTGCCAAGATCCATTCAAGTAGATTTAAGGGTCTTCCCTTTTTTATTATAGCACGCACAGGCCCTACCTAATGGTTTTTGAACTGACCGAAAGTCCTGCTTAAGGAGTGGCCTTAACGGATCTATACCTCTGGCCTTCTCCCTTTGTTAGAGATGCCTCTTCAGTCTATTGCTCAACGGCCTATGGCTTCTAGAGTAGAGAGAATTCCTAGAGCCTTTCCAGACCAGATAAAGTCCTTCTATCCAGGTTTAAGCTATGGCTTCGATTAAGAAATTATCTTCCCGGCTATAAAGAAAGTCTTAGGCCCTCCCCTTACTCTAAGGTCAAAGTCTTTACCGGTACAGAGAAGAGATAAGAACTATTGTTCGCTCGTACGTATCAGTCTATTAGATATTCTTTTTTTCCCTAATCATGTTCCAAAAGGTCCCAGTACCTACTTTAGTCATCTATCATTCTTCTTCCTTTCTTGCTATACGCAATTTCTTTTTTATCCCTGGTACAAAGAATGGAAGCAGTAAAGCTCGTGAAAGAAAGTTAATTTTCTGCGCTGATAAAAGGGCATTTTTTTTAAGTAGTTGTATTACCTGAGTTATTTTTTAAGTACTTTACCAATGTGATCTAGGGAAGACAAGTCTTTGATATCAATTGGATCAGTATCCACCCATACATCTCCGTGATATACTGGTATCCTCTTGGTCCCCTGCTTAATCCCAAGCCTGACATCTCTTTCTTGATGATGTTAAGAGTGTGCCAATCAATCCGGAAGTTGGCTTCCACCGCTACCTGTTCTGTACGAGATGGATCTGCGTACTGTGACTCAAACCATTCTGGACTGACCAGGTTTTTCGCCGGTCCCTTGTACTTTAGTACATTGGTGCTATCTTTTGCGATGTAGAAATAGTGCTAAAAAGTCTCCTTTCATGACTCTGTCCTCTAGCTTAAACTTACCTAAGACAGAAGAAGAAAGAACTTATTTAGGCCAAGCACAACTGAGTCTGTGTCCGTGTAGTAGCAGTCCTCTCTTGAGATATAAGGTTACATATATATCCTAGCTGAGGCTGTGATCGCAGCAGCTAGTTGTACAGCAGAGTTCTGGTTCAAAAAATATGAGCCCATCTTGGTATTGCGGCTGCGAAGTATTCTCGCTAAGCATATCAGCGAATATCAACTCACTATTCCTGGGCCCAACCTCGAAATGGCCAAGGCTTGATAATCGGGTATAACTCGGAAGCCGGCTTGCGCTGAGTCTATACCTCTGGCAGGCATCGCAGCTCTTAGCATGTGCTATGCAATCTGACAGGACCGTAGGCCAGTAGTGGCCATGTCTCCGGATCAACCAACGCATCTTCACAAACCCATGTGCCCCACTTAGGGGAGTCCGTTTTTTTGAGCTAACTAGAAGCTTAGAGTAGAGCGCTAGCGTGCACACTTCCGTTAATGTGCTTCACCGATCGATGGAATCTTTTTTACATTGATTAGTCGGACCAAACGGAGAGATCAATGCTACTCATTCTGATCTCAGCTGCTTTGTATCTTTATCGGGTACACCCCATACATACAAAGACTGGAGGAAGCTACTTCGCCAATGGTACTTCTTCCTTCTTCAAGCTCTTCCTCGCCGTCAAACTACTTCTATCTTTCAGGTGTAGAGAGTCTTAAGCAGCAAGCATGAGTGAACAGAGACTGCTATAACCATGTCCCTAGTTTTTAGTAGGCGTGGGAAGATAATTTATTGATTGTTTAGTTTAAAGTCAAGCAATAAATTTCCGAGAAGAGTTTTGCAGGGAAAGCAAAAGAAGAAAGAAAAAGGATCGAGACAGGAACCTTACTCTCTTAGCATAGGCTTGAAGCCCTCATGTCCTATAGGAAGTGGAAGTCAGAAATCCTATCCATCTTTTTCTCTAAAAATATATAAATATATAATGAAGAAATCATATCGTGCTTATATTTTAGGATCCTCTAAATCCTCAGACACCGAGACTATGGGGAATCCATATTTGTTAACGAAAAGATTCCCAAAATTACAAGAAACCACCTGACCATCTCCGGGCTTCTGAATTATAAATTTAACTCCTTCATCCATACTTTAATTCTCTATAAATAAGAGAACCCTATTTTTTGACTTTGCATGCAGTTCCGATTGGAACGAGCATTTTATGATAGAATCGTGCGAAGGGCAAGTCCGGAAACTTAGAAACGAAATATCTTATCTGTAAAAAAAAAAGTTAAAAAAAACCGGACGAAGAAATCGGACGGGCGGTATTCTTTCGTCGGCCCCCTTTCTTGTCTAGTGTATTAGAATCCATTATAGGTCATTCGGAAGGGCTCCGTTTCTATTTTAGGGCATAACGTTGTGGTTGTTCCCTCTCCTTTCAGTCGAGTGACTTCGTACCTCTCCTGACCGAGAAAAATCAGTTCCAGAGGCATCCTCCATTCATATCGATTTTGGTTTTTCTGCACCATATTTTGATCTGCCTCTTCTTCGATCCGGAATTCCCAACAAATCCTTGACTCCTCGAATACAATGGGATTTAACACCTGGCAAATCTTTAACTCTACCTCCTCTTATTAAGACCATAGAATGTTCCTGCGAATTATGACCTTCGCCCGGAATGTGAGCAAATATATCATGTCGATTGCTCAATCGTACTTTGGCTATCTTACGTGGAGCTGAATTTGGTTTTTTCGGTGTTCTCGTTGAAACACGCGGGCGTACTCCTTGCTTCTGGGGACATTGATCCGAAGCTCGAGTACGGTCCGTGCGCCGTTTTTCTTCTCTACCATGACGAATCAATTGATTTAATGTAGGCATCGCTCTTTCCTTTGTCCTTCCTCCCTATTTTTCCCCTATCACTAGTGATTACTCCCGATCCGAAGCACCCCTTTTCCATTCATAGAGAGATCCAATCGTCAAAATCAATAAAAAGGCCATCATAGACCAAGATCCAAACGGATCAATCTTGTTGGGAGGTACTGCCCAAGGAAAGGAAAAGGTTACTTCCGGATCAGGAATAATAAATAAAATGGAAACAAGATAAAATCGTATATCGAAACGACTTCTGGCATCACCGAAAGGATCGAAACCACATTCGTAGGCCGACAATTTTTCTGGATAGGTCGAACTATTGGAAGCAAAGGGAAAAGGAAGACCGAGTAAGATCAAAGAAACTAGCAGACTGATCACTAAATAGATACAAATAGGTGCAAATTCTGACATTACCACAAACCACTTGGTTCTTTCGCTCCATTATCGCGGAGCGGCATACCGGAAAAAAAGAAAAAAGATCCGGGCCTGGTCTGGTCGACCCAATCATGATATTTCGACACATTGGGGCTATGGGACTCGAACCCAATTCTTCCACGACCCCCATTTCCTTCTCTTATGAGATTTTTTTTTATTTTAAGATCACATCACCTTTCATACCAAAAAGAAAGCTCCTCATATACGATAGCACCAATGATAGAAGTAGAGAATGCTATCCTTCTTCTTTATTTCATCTGCAGAGCCTAATCCCTTTATCCCCTCTCCCTTAGGTTAGGGTGCATTCCTGGTGAGTAAGCCGAGTCCTTCTTGCTTGAAAGGAAGAATAGCTTGCTTCCTTTGTGACTGAAAACTCTTTATAAGTCCAATTAGGCCTGAGCCCTTGTGGTAAATTAGCCAGCCCACTTCCACCAGTTCTGACTTCCTAAGGAAGTGTAAGCCATACTTTCTTTCTTGGCGCTGTCAGCCACGCTTTGTTTGAGATCCGTTGCAGGGCATGTGAACTTCTTTGTAAACGGGCTTCTTCCTAGGTCATTCGCTTGCGACCACTTACTGGAAAGACTTGCCTTATGCCTATCCCTTGTTTGCTGGATTTTCCTTGCCAGATTTCCTTTCAAAACTACTGCTTGTCCTGTTAGTCTGTTAGATCGGAACTCCTAATTCCTAATTAATGGCTGGCAGGTAACGGGAAATGAATGGAATGGCATTGGCTTATGGGGCACTCCCTCTGGATGGATTAAGATAACAGGCCTCGTCCCAAAGCAAAGGAAGAAAGAGGCTTGCTCACATAAAATATCCCAGCAAGGGAAAGATCAGCCCCATAGCGTATTCAGGTATATCCGCAATCGCATATTCTGGGCCATCTGCAGCCTATATATATGTATTTCCTGCAATGTCCAGGCCATTTCCTTTCGATGGCAGATCCCGTGGAAGTTCACTTTGTTTTGCTGTCGGACCAGGAGAGTGAATCGAATAGGTTACATAGGCAGGACAGGCGAGTTCTCATACATTTCCTGGCGCTGTTAGCCTGCCCTAATCTACTTCCTTCTCCTTTTTAGAAGTGACTGTTTACTCATCTTTTCCGAAGTGAGCATATACTGAATCTCCCCTAGTGTAAGAAAGTTGATTTCTATTTCTAAAACTTGCCTCTTGTAAGTGAGTGTATAAAATGGCATATCTAAGTTAGTTTGAAAGCCGGGTTATTAAAATCCCAATGCCCTCTTTTGACATTGTTCGAGTTCTCTAGCGCCTGAGTCTGTTACGGTGAGTGAGGAAGCCTTTAAATTGAAAGCAGGCCTTTCTTTTATTCAAGTAGGAATTATAGGCAAGCTAGCAATTCTTCAAGTGAGAGTTTACATCCAGTGCTACATTTAGAGTTCCAGTTGCAGGAAAGGGAAAGAGACTTAGGAGAGCCAGCAGGCGCCAGCAAGCTAGGTTTTAAGTGAGCAATCTTGTGATTTCCTTGCCATCCAATTACAATTACAGTTGCTATCTAGTTTCAGTGCCTGTGAGTAAACCAGTTCAAGCAAGGGTAAAAGCATATTCCGATTCCGACTAGCTGATTATAGAGTCATATGCTAGGCCAGTTTCCAATCATCCTGTTTTTAGTTTGTCGTGCCAGGCGAGCAAATGGGTTCCCTAGGCAGTAATTGGTTGCAGGGCATTTTCCTTGGATGTTTTTTCTGTCCTATAGATATAGAACAACAGGTAAAGCCTTAATGAAACCTTTGGGTGATCAAAGAAGAGAATCAAGGCTCCTCTCCTTTTCTAGGAATCTACAACTCTCTTTACTGAGCGAGACTCTACCCAGATCTAAAGAATTCGCCAAAGAGCCTTCTTCTAACTAGGAGAGTAAGCAAGCTACCGGAAGCGAAGCTTCTGGCTCCCCCTTTGAATTTCCAATTCCTTCTTTTCGTTCTACTTAGGTGGAGCAATCCGAACTCTCGACAGAATATAAAAGAGCGTCTTCGAACCTGTGTAGACACCTCAACGAACTCATGTGGACACTCCTCAGCCCGAGCCGAGGACAAATTAAAAAAAATACACATTAAGATGTTGACCCGTTTTTCTTTTCTTTGCTGATTCCTCTCAATTAAATTTGCCATGTTGCACTAAGTTACTTACGTATGTATGCATGCGGTCCGGGAACACTTTGGGGTGAACACCCATCCGAACAAGTAGGGTCAATAGTTCAGCATTTAGGCCGTAACATTTAGCAACAAAAAAATCTTTAACCCAACAAGTGCTCTCCGAACCAAGCTAGATAGTCTCCTATCACTAGGCTCACCAACCAACCTGGACTTTTATTCTGATTATTCCTACCGGATATCAAAACCATAAGGATTGTTTCCAGCCATGAGTTCCCATATTACATAAGCGCTCTTGGGTGGGCTGGGCCATTCCATCAAATCTTTGAGAAGGGGCCCAATCTCGTATTTTATGGTCGGCGTGGCGATAGGCTTCGCTTCTACGACTGCCTCCCCAGCCGTTGCAAAGACTGAGCGAGAACGGTAAGGGGCGGAATGTCGTTGCGCGGGGATGCGATTAGCCAAGCTGGGGCAAACAAAGCCGTCCGGCCCCCTACCGGATTAGGAATGCGAAGGCCTTTCCTTCGAAAGGAGACCGGGGAAATAAAGAGCTATGCTATTGACCGACCCTTTCGTAGTGACTTCGAATCAATAGTCCTATCCTTTTTTATCATTTTGTTTGAGGCGGGCCGAATAGAGAATGAAATGCAGAAATACGGGAAGAGTTCCAAACCGGTTTAAGGGCTGCTCGCCCTACCGAAGTACTAAAGGCTTTCGAGGCTTACACCTCCCTATTACACGACCTAAAAAAAGGTAGCTTGCTGTAGCGCCCTTAGAAGAAATCTAAGCCTTTTGAAGCGCCAGTAGTTGTAGCTGTGGCCACACCAACCCTTTCGTTCTTATCGCTCCGGGTTTCTATCTATATGACCTCCGGGCGGTACAAAGTAAACCTCTTCCGTAGAGGCAGGTAGTAACCTACCTAACCTTTAAGAGTATGTTCAAGGGGGGGAGCCCTCTTATCTATCAATGGAAAGATCTCCGTGCGTGATAAGGAATCCTAGAAAAGATCGATTGAGACTCCCTCCCCGGTCCCACGAAGATCTCTACGTACTTGTCAAGTCCAGGACAACTGAGATCTTCCGGTCTGCGTGCGTGGGAGCAGCTCAAATAAAGAAGAGTCTGGTCTGAATTCAGGCCCGGCCCGCCCGTCTGCTGCTAGATCCGGGAATGGCGCCAGGCGAGGGCGCCGCTATGCCCCACAGCTCTGCAGCGGCCGGCCCCCGGACTATGCAAAAGAATAGAGGCCGGGGGGTCTCGCCCATAGTGGTTCCCCCCCGCCTTTGGTGATTGACCAAACTAAGAGGCCTAGATCTGTGCCCCTTAATGAATCGAATGGTCCTTCGGCCCCTTCATTTTATTCCGACGGCCGGCATAGATATCATGAGACCCGCCCACTATTACTACGAAAAAAGCCCTGCCTTTTTCCTTCTAACTAGGAGAGTAAGCAACTTCTATTAGCGCCGGACCTTGAGTCGAATTGATCGTGTCATGTGCAACGTCCATCAATGATGGTTCATTAATGTCCATTGATTTAGACTCCTTCCCCCTTCCCAACTACGAATAAGATCGAGAGGAGCCCCCCAAGAACGAAAACGGAAGCCTTTCGATTCACTCCCCATTATCTCTTAAATAAAGCTCGCCCTCGAGCCTTGGGCAGGTCGGCCGGGTCTTTCCCTGTTGTTCTGTTCCCGCCACGAGAAAGACGCACAGAAGGAAGAGGTATGCCCGGCGCGCAGAGGATCCGTTGAGAGTGTCTGTTGTATCGGTAGGGAACTTTACGATCTTTTCCCTGTATTGAATAAAAAAAAGAATAGGTCAGTGCTACGGCCCTCTATTGTTTGATCCAATATTGACCGGGGACGAGCCCCGACTTCCATAGGGCCTTTCCTTGGTTTGACCTCCCGTAGTGGTCCTTGCTTTTAATAAAGCTCCGCGGGGCTAATTTCTCGTACTTGCTCAGTGTGCCCCCCTTTCGTCGAGTGCCCCGCCCGGTTCACTGGGCTGTTGGCCTACCAAGCACTTGCCCGCAGCTCCTGCCGCCCGCCAAGCGGGCGGAGCGCTCGTTATCCTTACTGTTCTCTATGCCGGGGCCCCCTCCCATTGCTCTAGCCATAAGCTATGGCAGCTCCAGCTCGAAACCAAAGGGGCCCGCCCTGCGAGGCCGGAGTGGGCTCAGTGGTCAGCCCCCATTCGAATTAAGGGGTCTTTAGCTTTTGCCAGATCTAGAGAGATACTACGAGTCCTCCGTCCCAGATTCCATCGCCGCGGCCATCTGGTTCACCGGTACTACCAAAAAGTCTCATGCTTACGTTACTACTGTTACTGATGGTTTGATTATCTTGGACCCCGGTCGGTCGTGCTTCTGGTTTCCATTCCCATCATCATATTGATATGATCAATCTCCTCGCGCTCTGCCATAAGAACTTGGAGTCCGTATCATGGTGAAGGTAAGGTAACGCTGTGATTCTTGCTCAAAAAACAGACCGAACGCGTTCGAGTTATTGGCTCGTCCAACCCGGCAGCATTCATGAGTCGCTCGTTCAACTGTCCCTCGGAGACACGGTCGAGAACATGCATGGTTGCCCCCCGTCCTTTCTTGCTCTCGGTCCCACCCAGCAAGATACGATACGGCTCAGCCAAAAAACGGCCCCTGCGCGAGCCTTATTTTTTTAGTAAAGTCACCCTAAAGACTAAAGACAGAAATGGATCAAAAAAAGGGGGGACTTCTGCAACGGGCTATACCACCCAAACCAACTGAGGGAAGTCGCATCCGCCCCATCGCAAGCACCTACAATGTCATGATCACATTGGTTTACCCTTTTTTCTTTGGTAGTTCAACGGACGGTCGCCCCTCCAACAAGAAAAGGTATAAATATGGAAACTTCTCTGCCATTTGGATCGGAGAATTTATGGAGGAAATCGGCTTTTAAATTTCCAGAAACCACACGATTATATAGCCAAAGGGAATACGCCGCGCCTAAAATCATCCCAAGCGCTGCTAATGTGGCTACTAAGCTATTTCTTTGGAAAGCTCCTACTGAGATGGGAAATTCCCCGATAAAGCTGCTAGTACCAGGTGAACTCATATTGGCCAAAGTGGAAGAGAAGGAAATGGTAGAGAGATTCGGCATGGTGCTCACTAACCCTCCGTAATATCTAACAAGTCGAGTCTTATGTCGGTCATATAGAACACCAACACATAGAAAAAGGGCTGAAGGAACCAGTCCATGACTTAACATCGGTGGAATGCTACCTCCAATTCCCTGTATGTTCGATAGAGCCAAAGATTCCCCCCCCACTGATCGGAGTACGCCGATTACCCCCCGAACCGTACAAGATAGTTACCGCCTATCATACGGCTTTCTAACTTAACTTTTTATTTCTGGTCGTTCCGCTCTGTCGATCGATGGTAGTATAAGAGATCTGATCTGTAACCCCCCGAAATTTTTTACATAAGGGTTCCTGCTTTCTACCCATAGTTAGCATGTATCTCCCCGGGTCATACTTGAGTATCACATCGTAGACCCCCACCCCAACTCTATCTTCCTTATCAGTGAACCGGAAATAGTGCATAGGTACTTTTCAATGCAGCGGGGACGAGATGACATACTACGATCACGTACAGAAGTGCTGCCCTTCGGCTCGGCAATATGGAACCTCTCAACAGCCCCCGTTCCTTTATGAGGTCCTATCGGGATAGGTAGGCCCAGCCCAAGCCTTCCCCCTCCCTCCATAAGACCCTCTTTATCTTTCCCCCTCGAGAAAGAGAAGAAAGGGTTTTTTATCTTCTTTCATGTGAATGGCCCTATCTTGTATCGAAAGGTTTTTCGTGCTATACACCACGTTGAGAAAGACCAGCCTCCTATGTACCGTACCATTTTTTTTACCCGGGAGGTCCTCCTTATGATGCTACGGACGGCTGTCCGAAGTGCAAGGGGTAAACTCGGACGAGGATAGGATTGCGCGCGCCGGGCCCTCCCTTCGGGTGTCAAATTTTGGCCGAGTTTACCGTACCTCCGGCCCTTATGTTACGCGACCGTAATCTTTTTTTATGTTCCACCGCTGTTACGCCAGAAATAAATCCACACGAGCTCCCGTTCTGCGGCGTGGTGGCAGGACCGATAGGAGATTGGCTCCGGGTGTAGATAGGGTAAAATCCGCAGGAGTCATGCAAATACATAGGCCCCTTCCCCTCTCTTTTAGATGAATGGGGTGGTTTGGTTTATAACGTCTTTTCCTATCTACGGTCCCTCGGAGCGAGGGGTTAGGCAGGTAGTATGGGCCCTCTGACTTCCAGCTATGTGTTGTGCGGCTCCCGCGAAGCGAATGAAGGGAAGCTCTTCGAGCTTACGCTTACTCTCAGCCTCTTTGATTGGTAGGCGGGCGGGCCCCCTACTTAAGATTCCATTCATAAGGGTAATTTTCTGTTGTCGTGACGCTTTGGTTAGGCCGACTACTAGACTACTAGAGGTTACTTCTAGCTTCTATAGGGGCCTTTCCACTTTGGTGTAGTTTTAGTTTGTATTGGTACTGAATGAACATATCAAACAAAGGCGAGCAGTATAAGCCCTTCTCTGGCCTGGGAAAAGCAGCGAACTCTAGAAGCTAGGGCGTTCGTTGTTCACCGACACGAACACTATTCCGTTCTCAGCGTAAACCCGCCTTAGAGATTGAACGGCAATAAGATAAGTCGACGTTCAATCTAAGACAGCGCTGATAGCTTGTAGTGAACAGCCCCCTTCTTTACCAACCGAAAGCAGCCTTTGGTACTTAACTTAAGTAGGGAACCCTTGCAACTATGATAGAAAGCCGTTTGCTTGTTGCCAAACCCTTCGCCTTTCTTTTGTTTTGAATCAAAGTAGGTCGCGACTGTTGTATTTTTGTTTAGTAGGTCGGGGGAAGCTACCGCTTATACGACAGCTCTGCTTCCTCGTCTTGCTTCTGGCAAAGCTTCTACTTTGCTTGCGCGAAGGCTTATTAAGTCCTTTTCGCTAGGTCCAAAAGCTTCCGTCAAAGCTAAAGATCTGATCCAACTGAAATCCCGCATATCCGCTGCGCTCAATATGCGGCTACGGCTAGGCGATCATATCGTGCCAAAAAAGCTTTTTTTATGTATAGAGAGATCCCCTAGATATACAGATAGAATAGATGTTCATGGATAGACAGACATTCCATTGATTCTTAGTTTTGGGGCTGAAAAAGCTCGTCGATCCAAATGAATCATTCTTGTGGTCTCTCTTCGCCCCCCGCCCCGAAACTGACCCACAGCACAGCGCCCATTCGCTTCGCGCGCGGGAAGGCTACGAAGTTCAGTTCATGAGACCGCGGCGGAGTGGAGCAGCCGCGACACGAAGTTCCTTACCTTAGCTGGATCTCGCTGGTGCCACCTAAACGGTAAGTAGGCGACGGATGTGTGACGTTTGGAGTTGTCGTTCGTGCACCTGTCCCCAATGGAAGAATGAGTGATCCGTTCCCCTGCGGATCATGGCCTTACCACTCGGTCCCCGATGGCCTGCGGGGGATTCGGTATAGCAGCTTACGTTTTTTTGCGCTGCGCGTTCCCGCTGGACACGTGTTAGCTGTAGGAAGTATGGTTCCGAAAGTGACTTCGGTTCGCCAGTTCAGGCTCAACTCCTCGCTTTACGTTAGCGGACCTACACTACAGGTCGGGCCGGGGCTCTGCGCTCTTTCTTTCTGTGTGGGACGATGCCGGGGAGAGAAGGGAATGCGTCGAGGCGGCGAACAACACAACTAGATTTTTGCTTTTCCCTCCATCCATGACAGTGCATTGGACCGATGGATAAGAGAACTGAGCTGGCGCTTGGGCGCTCTACGTACGATGTAGACTCCATCAGATACATATCGATTTATTTCTGATGGATCAAGAATAGTTGTCTTATCAATAGATAGAAATAGGGGATTTCCCCTTATTATTGATGGATTCCCTCTATCTCATTCCTACTCTTTCGATCTATCAGAACGGATCAGGCTATCTATCAATCGATTTTTAAATAGCACGTTCATCTCGCTTTTCGTTCATTTCCGCCACGCCAACATAGCCACAATAAATAAGAAGAAGCAGGCGAAGCAGCTAGAAGCGCTCGCTTCTAGCCCTTGAATTCTTATTCACGAATGAATTGGGAAAGCCAACACAAAGATTAGATTCTGACTTCGTAGAGCCGGTGCTGCTGTTGCCTGCGCGTAGGGTGTCCCCCACTCCCGTCCCGGGGCGCTAAGGGGCTTTTGTTTTTGGAACAGACGGCAATGTTTTGCTGACGCCTTGAATCAAGCTTTTGTTGCGACATGCTATGTTTTCTCCCCCATTGCTA